AGTCGACGGATTTTCCTTTTACTATAAATTTCATTGTTGTCGGTATTGACATGTAAAATGGGACTCTCTCTTTATTCTCGTCCGATTAATCAGTTTTTCAAAAGATCTACCAGACTCTGGAATGAATAATTTTATCACTGAATATTCGATTCTTCCTTCAACTTCGATTGGAATAGATTCACAATAACTCTTAATTTTTTTATATATATCACATATATATATGATATCAAATATGGATTCGGGCCATGATTAATCAATCGTTTGATATGTCAGTATGTATATATACGTATATAGGGCCATCCTCTCTGCAATTTTGATAGAAGGATTCCAGCTACCAACGCAACGTAACGCAGTCAACTCCATTCGTTAGAACAGCTTCCATTGAGTCTCTGCACCTATCCTTTTTTTGATTCTAGTTTAAACCCTTGTTTTCTCAAAATAAAGATTTGGCTCAGGATTGCCCATTTTTAATTCCGGGGTTTCTCTGAATTTGGAAGTTACCACTTAGCAGGTTTCCATACCAAGGCTCAATCTAATCAAGTCCGTAGCGTCTACCGATTTCGCCATATCCCCCTTTGAGACAGGATCTAGTTGTAATTCTATTCACCCCTTTCATTTATCTTGGAATCGTTGAATTCATTAGATAATGATTCTTATATCGAAAAGGGTATGCCGCTATTTTATTTTTTTCGCCATCCTCTATCATTTCATCTCTATTGTATTGGATGAACATATTTGTTTCAATCAGACATGATTCTATCATTGATGTGTCCGCAATTCAATATGGATAGATATATCCCACATATATGTCTCTCTCCCCTTCATTTTTACTTTAAAGCGCGATTTGTAATACTGGAAGGATCGATATTCATTCTTCTTTTTTTTTTTCGTCCTATCTCCTCCTTTTCTGAATGAAAACAGAGGAATGTCTCATTATAACTTGAATTGTATCTTTATCCTTATCTTAGGATGGATTCGCTATCATTATATAATTAATTAGCATAATTTGGTATAACTGCTCTAATAAATAATTAGACTTTTCTAAAAGCATAATTAAAAATTTGATATTATCATTATATTCTTATTAAGTAAGAATATGGAAATATTACGTATTATCATTATTATTAAGTATTAAGTAATTATTAAGAATATAAAAAAAAATCTTTTTTTTTTTTAATCAAAATAAATTAAAATTAAATAAATAATAATAATAATAATTAATAATAATATAATGATAGAATGACTATATAGTCATATATCGAATTAGTCATTCTATTACTAAAATAGAATCCTATTCAGTTATATACATATAGTTATCTTTATAAAATCAAATTAGTTATATCATCTACTATTCTATAATTATATCTAGAATCATAACTATAAATAATTATAAATATAAATTAATTAAATATAAATTTAAATTAAATTAAATTTAAATTTTAAATATAGTAAATTAATATTAAATTAATAGTTGATATCTAAAATCTGGTAGTTTTCTTAATTCCTATTCACTATTTCTATTTCTGTTATGTGAGCCCGCTTAGCTCAGAGGTTAGAGCATCGCATTTGTAATGCGATGGTCATCGGTTCGATTCCGATAGCTGGCTTTTTCTCTATCGATTTTTTCCATGATTGATAATCTCTCCTCTCCCTTTCTCCAAATGTCGGGTCGCTGATCTATTATGTCGTGTTAACTTGCAACGCAACTATGAATAAAAAATTGATTGGATAAATTAGATCTCTACAGAACAAATCATAAAACGGAGCCTTAACTTCCTATATATACAAAAAATCCGGATATTGATACAATTCATTTCATTCTATTTTCATTCCACTTTGTAGTACTTCAGTAGATTTAGCTTTGCTTTGTTTATCCTTTAGTTCAGCCTTAATTTAGATTTATTCTGTAAAATGAAATTTCAATAAAATAAAAAAGGAGTTTTATGTCTCGTTACCGAGGGCCTCGTTTCAAAAAAATACGCCGTCTGGGGGCTTTACCAGGATTAACTAGTAAAAGGCCTAGATCCGGAAGTGATCTTAAAAACCAATTGCGTTCTGGGAAAAGATCGCAATATCGTATTCGTCTAGAAGAAAAACAGAAATTGCGTTTTCATTATGGTCTGACAGAGCGACAATTACTTAGATATGTGCATATCGCTGGAAAAGCCAAAGGGTCAACAGGTCAGGTTTTACTACAGCTACTTGAGATGCGTTTGGATAACATCCTTTTTCGATTGGGTATGGCTTCGACCATTCCTGGAGCCAGACAATTAGTTAACCATAGACATATTTTAGTTAATGGTCATGTAGTGGATATACCAAGTTATCGTTGCAAACCCCGAGATATTATTACTACGAAGGATAAACAAAGATCGAAAGCTCTGATTCAAAATTATATTGCTTCATCGCCCCGCGAGGAATTGCCAAAACATTTGACTATTGACTCATTCCAATATAAAGGATTAGTAAATCAAATAATAGATAGTAAGTGGATCGGTTT